GAACACTTGAAAAATAGCCCAAAAACAAAAAGTAGAATGAATGCTCAGATAATTGGTTTATATGGATTCTTCCTGGTTGAGACCAAACATAAAAATGACATTGCCATAAATTGATAAGATAGTATTTCCATTTATTCATCAAAAGAGGCGTATTCTTTGAAGCCAGAATAGATTTTCCTTGATATCTAACATAATGAATGAAAGGATCCTTGAAGAACCATAGGGTCGACAGAAAATCTTTAGCAAAGACTTTTACAAGATGTTCTATTTTTCCATAGAAATATATTCGCTCAAAAAGGACTCCAGAGGATGTTAATCGTAAATGAGAAGATTTGTTACGGAGAAAAAGGAAGATAGATTCATATTCGAAGACATGCAAATTATATAGGAACAAGAATAATCTTGGATTACTTTTTAAATTTAAAAAAGTAGAAATCGATTTTTTTGGAGTAATAAGACTATTCCAATTACAATATTTGTGAAGAAAGATCCTTAATAAATGAAAAGACGAGACATCTTTCAACCAATAGCGAAGGGTTTGAAGCAGAATTTCCAAATGGATAGGGTAGGGTATTTGTACATCTGACACATAATTTAAATATGGAAATTTATCCTCGAAAAAAGGAAATATTGAGTGAATTGATCGTAAATTATAAGATTTTACGATTTCTGCCTCCTTTAAGGAAGAGATTAATTGTAGGGAAAATGGAATTTCCACAATGACGGCAAACCCTTCTGATATTATTTGAAAATACAAATTCTTGTTGTACCCCAAAAATTTATTTTTGGTAGAATCATTAGCGGAAATAATCAAATGATTCTGTTGATACATTCGAGTAATTAAACGTTTTACAATTAGTAAACTAGATTTATTGTCATAATCTACATTTTCCACAAAAATGGAGCTATTTAACCCATGATCATAAGCAAGTGCATAAATATATTCCCGAAAGATAAGTGGGTATAGGAAGTCGTGTTGCCGAGATCTATATAGTTCTAAATATACTTGAAATTCCTCCATTTTTGAAATTAGCTTTGAACCAGGGATAGGGGATTTATTGGGTTATCAAATCATACATAGTGCGATACCGTCCAAACAAGATATTCTATTAAACTAGAATAGATACCTCGAAAACAAGTAAAGTAAAGTAAGACTCATCAACGGACTCTCTCTCCTCACTTTTTCCATCTAATTGTTTTATGTTCATTTTCATTCTAGGATAACAAAACAAGATAGTTAGAAATCCTTTATTTTCGCAAACCAATCGCTCTTTTGATTTTGGAAAAAAATATCCTTATCAATATACTCTTTCTTCTACACATTTATCGCCACCCCATAATATAGAATAGCTAATAGTTAGGACTCATAACAAAAATCAATAATCTATTCATGGAAAAAGCTTTTCCCGCATCAAGCACTAATATATTTTTAACATTTAATTAGATCGGGTAATCATTCAATTAAAAAAAAAAATAAAAGCTCGTTGCTTTTTCTTTCCCTATAATTGGAGCCGCCAAGCTCTATCCATTTATTAATTCAACCCAACTTTGAATTTTTTTTGTTCCGAGCCAAGAATTCAAACAAGGGTTTGGGCCGGATCGGATCCAATAAGAATGAAATATTCTTAGAATTCTCCATTGATACGACATGCTGCTTTTTCCATTCATTCCTTTCTGGATCAGTCGTAGTCTTACAAACTCTACCGATGGTATGGATGAATCCATTACTTCATAGAAATGTGTAAAAAACCGAGTCGCACTTAAAAGCCGAGTACTCTACCATTGAGTTAGCAACCCTAATAAAATAAGATGTGTAGATACAATCGCAATCAAACTAAATAAAAAAAAAAAAGATTGAATTGTAGAATAAAAAAAATATTACAAAATAAAATGGAAAATAGCAAAAAAAATTTGAATAAGTCAAAATGAACAGATCAGATCAAAATACAAGAAATTTTCTCAGAAAAAAAAAAACAAAATCCTATGGAAGAGAAACAAATATATACATTTATTTCCGATCGGATTATATTTGTTTGATACACTGTTGTCAATATTATAATGTTAAGAAAAGACTACAATGGCGAAAACCAAAAAATTTAAAAATGAAATAAAATGAAATAACAATTTAATAAATACTACAAATACTACATTTAATAAATACTACAACTACAATTTGAATTCAATATTCATTTATTCAATCAATACAATATAAATAGTAATTAAGTAAGCTTAACCTAACCCTTTTTTTTTTTTCATTTTTTCAAAGAATTCCCAACTCATTGAGGGTAATGTATTTATAGACCCCAATTTTTTCATTTATTACTTCATTTATTCATTTGATCTTTTTTCTTTCTATTTATATCAATCAAAATAGAAAAATATATTTTTGTGGTTATAGAAAACAGCATTCTATGATAGCAATAATAAATCAAAAATTAGCTATGAACAGAGCAAGAGAGAGGAGGGGGGGATAAGAGAGAAAAGGGTTATATAAATCTATATAGAAGTTATCCACACCCTCTTTTTTTTTTTTATTATTTATTTCATTAATGATTAATTGAATTTCGTTTGTTGATTAGGGCAAAGTTCCATAAAAACACCCGCCTTTTTTGAAATATCCTGAACAGTTCCTGTAGGTTGAGCGCCTTTTTCAAGGAAATATAGAATAATAGGAATATTTAAATAGGTTTGATTCTTTATCGGATCATAAAAACCCACTTTCCGAAGATCTCTTCCCTCTCTTCGGGATCGAACATCAATTGCAACGATTCGATAAACGGCTCATTGGGATAGATGTAGCTAAATAATACACCCCCCCTAGAAACGTATAAGAAGTTTTCTCCTCGTACGGCTCGAGAAAATTCGAAATTATGTCTAGGTATAGAATTATAGATGTTAAATAAATCCATAAAATAATCAAATCAATTAGACTTAAATACTTTTTTCTTATTCTTTTTCTTTACCGAAAAAATAACTCGTATTCGTAATCTCATAACTCAAGTTGGATAAATCTCAAATAACTCAAAGGAAAACAAAACCTTTAGGTATTTCATTTATTGAGCGGTCTCTACTCCCTTTTTTTGTCTGTCTTCTTTAGAATCTATTTTGATTCTTCATTCTGATATAGTTGTTGAGACAATTGAAAATGGTATTTACTTGTTCCAGGATACTTTAGCTTTTCCTTGAATCATTGGGTTTAAACATTACTTCGGGGATCATTAATCGTTTCAAAAATGGCAGCAACATGCCATTTTTTTTTTATTTCTTTCTATCATTTTATTTCTTTCGATCAAACAATCATACATTCTGTATGATTGATTCCCGCAGATGCACTTTTGATCAAAATACTTTTACCAATTTCAACAAAATTTTTTCTATTTTGAAATTTGCTCAAATTGGATACTTTCGAATAGAAAATATACTTACGAAGTTGTTCTAACTTATTAATTTTCACTAACCCTAGATACTTGCTCCTGAGAAATGAATCAACTCGAGTTCCATCATGTACTATTTACATTATCAACCCCCCCCAAAAAAAAATGAGTTCGAGTGGAACAGAACAAACGATGTCGAGTCAAGAGCACCCTCATTTCTATATAATATAAAAATGGTGGATGTAAGAATCCACAGCTAATTTAATCATGTCTTTCAAGTCACACGTTGCTTTCTACCACATCGTTTCAAACGAAGTTTTACCATAACATTCCTCTAGTTTGGAGCCAATATGTAATTGATTCAATTATGAAATCATGAATAGTCATTGATTCAGTCGATACATAGTAATCTATACTTTATACTTTTTTTTTTTCTTCTCGTCTATATGAATGGCTAATTTCTAAAGAAGTTTCGGCAAAAATTCAAATTAACTCGATTTAGGGACGAATCATTAAAAATAAGAAAAAAAAAGAAGAATAACATTCTACTAAATACACTATTATATACTCTTAACTTAAGCAGAAGTTTTTTCAAACTTTTCAAAACTAGCAATCTTGATTTTGATATACAATTTTTATTCTGATATGATTCAGGTATGGATATGCTCTGGGACGGAAGGATTCGAACCTCCGAATAGCGGGACCAAAACCCGTTGCCTTACCGCTTGGCCACGCCCCATTTCTATTTCTATTCGACACTAATAAACACTAATATTGGTAGCGGTTGTTCGTCAATTCCAGTCCAAATATCTAAATATCTATAGAATAGATTTCTATAGAATAGATTGTTGCTAGGATTTTGATATGGTAGATATAGAATTAAACTGAAATTATTGATCATTACATAGAATTCAATTAAGATATTGTATGAAAGTCTGATTTCGTCTATTCTCTTTTCTATTCTCTTTTGATTTCCGAATTGAAAGATTTTGAATTGGGTAAGTTCAAATTAAAGAAGGATTTTTGGAATCTCCTTTTTCTTTTTTATTCATCATTTTCTTTTGATTATTAATTTATAATAATATCTAGTAGTATAAATAACAACAAAAAAAAATTAATAAATTTGAATTTAACTCACAAAAAGCAAAAACACAATTATCTTAAAGAAAAAAAATGTTTGCTATGCTTAATATCTTTAGTTTGGTCTGTATTTATATTAACTCTGCCCTTTATTCAAGTAGTTTTTTCTTCGCGAAATTACCTGAAGCCTACGCTTTTTTGAATCCAATTGTAGATATTATGCCAGTAATACCTCTACTTTTTTTTCTCTTAGCTTTTGTTTGGCAAGCCGCTGTAAGTTTTCGATGAGATCTTTCATTTGAATTTGAATACTGTCCTAGAAAAATTCAGAATTGATTCGAAAAAAAAAATTCTAACATTCTAACATTCTAACAATTGATACGATCAGATAAGTCTTACAGTATGAATCCTCGATTCAAATATTGAAATTTTTTTATAGCCAAGAAAAATCTGGACCATCTCATTTCCTCATTCTTACCTTTTTTCCATTGACATTGAAAAACCCTATTAGATTTGAGTTGCTCACCAATATCTAATTGTGGGTAT